ATCCTAAGTCGCATGGATCTAGGACCTATTCTTTTATTGATCTTAAGTCTTTGTAGAAGTCCTCTGACTAATCCTTTTTTGGCGGAACAACAAACCTAAGAGATTCTTTCAATTTTTTTTTTTCAAAGAGAATGTAGGGATAATTCATTATTCCTAAATACATCAAAGTTCCTTCTTCTATATTCTTATATTCTAAATTATAAGATAAGAGTTGAGTGGTTTTAGGAATCTTGTTTTCTTGTTTATGGAATTGTTCGATAATGTGTGATTCTTTCTATTATACTGTTAACTATAATACTCTAAGATAAGAGATTCTTTACTTTCACTTTCTATTTCTAAGATATAAGATCAATATGAAATAGAAAAAAGAGAAGTAAGATAAGTCTTTACTTTATAAGTTTATAAGATAAGAAGTAGAAACTAAGTATAAGAAGAAGTATAATAAAAAAAGATAAATAAAAAGAACTAAGTATAATAGGTCTACACATCACATATAGAAATAGAATCGAAAGGAGAAAAAAAAGAAAAAGAGGCTCTCATTGCTATTCTCCAATTGGGAAGATATCATATAATATACATTTCGTATGAGCAGAAAAAATAGGATGACTCAAAAGAATTCTGCACCATGAACTTTGTACCGCGCACATCACTTAGTGGGGACCTCGGAAAGTAACAAGAGTGACAAAAAAAATATGAAATTGGAAAGAAAAGACAGAAGAGACGAAATGAAGAAATGCAAAATGATAAGAATCGGAGTTTCTTTGTACTGTGTCTGAAATACATCCTTTATATTCCTATCCTTCCACTCTTTGATTGAATCCTTTTGGCTAATTTTTTTTAGCTATTAGATTTGAGATATATACGAAATTTTCACATACTTTTGGAATAAGAAAAGTATGAACAGAGAGTAAAGAATATCTATCCCGATCCGTCTCAATGAATTCATTTCATTTGTATGAGGTATGAATATCTATCCGATACATTATTCACGTGTCAGGAACCAGATTTGAACTGGTGACACGAGGATTTTCAGTCCTCTGCTCTACCAACTGAGCTATCCCGACCATTTCCCGTGCATCATCCTAGCAGAGTACTTATATCTATGTCAATGAAAAAAAAACTCAAAAATAAAATATTAACAAATTGTACCTAGCCCCTGAATTTTTTAGATATTCCAAAAGAAGACTCTTTTTGTAAATGTAAGGAAAAATATATGGACTATGAATGATTCAATAACGGAGATTCCTTGAACATATATGTTCATATCGTACTATACAAAACAAATGAGATTGGATTGGAAGAAGATACGAGTATTTCTATTCGTATCCTTTTGTGAAAGAACAGAGTGAATGAAATGAGAAAGATATTTCATTTTGTTTAAACTGAGCCACTGATGAAAAAAAAAGAAAGAGGATGAGGATCAATAAAGAGCGAGGAAGTAAAATGGGCTTTTTCTTGGGGATAGAGGGACTTGAACCCTCACGATTTCAAAATTCGACGGATTTTCCTATTACTATAAATTTCATTGTTGTCGGTATTGACATGTAAAATGGGACTCTCTCTTTATTCTCGTCCGATTAATCTTCAAAAGATCTATCAAACTCTGGAATGAATCATTTTATCACTGAATATTCGAATTCAATATTCTAATGAAAAATTAATAGAGGGTTTCTATAGGTCCTTATCTCATACTATTACTCATATTAATAGTAATAGAAATAAGAAAAAAATAAAGAATATAGAAAATCATATAGAATATTTATAGAATATTTCTATTTTCATATTTTTCATATATAGAGAGACAGAATAGAATTCAATATAAGATTTGGTTGTGATTAATCGTTTGCTATGTCAGTATGTATACGTACGTATTAGGCGCATATAAGGTTATCCTTTCTGTCATTTCGATAGAAGGTTTTTAGCTAGTAACGTAACGTAGTCAATTTCATTCGTTAGAACAGCTTCCATTGAGTCTCTGCACCTATCCCTTTTTATTTTTCTTTTCCATCATTTTTTCTATCAAAAAAAAAGATTTGGCTCAGGATTGCCCATTTTTAGTTCCAGGGTTTCTCTGAATTTGGAAGTTACCACTTAGCAGGTTTCCATACCAAGGCTCAATCCAATCAAGTCCGTAGCGTCTACCAATTTCGCCATATCCCCTTTCCTTTGAGACAAGAATCCAGTTGTCATTCCATCCACCTCTTTCATTTATCTTGGCACTATTGAATTCATTAGGTAATGATTTCTATATCGAAAAAGTGTATGCTGCTATTTTATTTTTTTGCCCACCCTCTATTCTATCATTTCCTCTCTATTGGATGAACCCTATTTGTTTCAATACGAAATGATTCTATCATTGATGTATCCGCAATTCAATACGGATAGATATATCCCACATAAATATATGCCTTTTCTCCTCCTTCATTTTTACAGTAAAGTTTGGTATAGTGTAACGGTCGATATTCATTCTTTTTTTTTTTCATTTCGAATTCTCAAATTCTAATTTGATTTATATTTTATATATTGATATTTTCTTTTCATATATTTCATTTCATATAATATTATAAATTTCATATTTTCATATAATATTTTCATATAATATACATATTAATATTTTCATATAATATACATATAATATAATATAATATATTCATATATAAATAGAATCATATAATCATAAATCATATATAAATAGAATCATATAATCATAAATCATAATAAATCATATAAATCATATCATATAAATCATATAAATCATATATAAATAGAATATATATATAATATATATCATATATATATATATGAATATGATATATGAATATGATAGAATAGGATATAGTAATTGAATATGATATAGGAATATGGAATTGAATTTCTATTTAGATCTATTTAGATAGATAGAATTTTATATAAAAATAAAAATAGATAACTAATAACTAAGAAATAGAAGAAATTGAAAGAATCAATAAATGAAATAAAAAAAATAAGAAGAATCACTAGGTAATAACTAAGATCCGATAGTTTCCTGTATTCCTATACACTATTGCTCTTATATCCGCCCGCTTAGCTCAGAGGTTAGAGCATCGCATTTGTAATGCGATGGTCATCGGTTCGATTCCGATAGCCGGCTCTTTTTCTTTATCGATTTTTTTATTTCCATGATTGAAAATCTCTACTCTCGCTTTCTCTAAATGTCGGGTCACCAATCTATTATGTCATGGTAACTTGCAGCTATAGCTATGAATAAAAAAGTTGACTAGAACAATTAGATCTCTACAGAAGAAATTGGAAAACGTAACCGTCGTTTGAATTTCCTATATATACAAAAAATCCGAATATTGATAAGATTTCTTTGATTCTGTTTTGTAGGACTTTAGTAAATTTAGTTTTGCTTTGCTAATCCTTTAGTTCAGTCTGAATTTAGATCTTTTTGTCAAAGAAAAGTGAATAAAAAAGGAGCCTTTCTATGTCTCGTTACCGAGGACCTCGTTTCAAAAAAATACGCCGGCTGGGGGCTTTACCGGGACTAACTAGTAAAAGACCCAGATCCAGAAGTGATCTTCAAACTCAATTGCGCTCTGGAAAAAGATCACAATATCGTATTCGTTTAGAAGAGAAACAGAAATTGCGTTTTCATTATGGTCTGACAGAGCGACAATTACTTAAATATGTGCATATTGCTGGAAAAGCCAAGGGGTCAACAGGCCAGGTTTTACTACAACTACTCGAGATGCGTTTGGATAACATCCTTTTTCGATTAGGTATGGCTTCGACCATTCCTGGAGCCAGACAATTAGTTAACCATAGACACATTTTAGTTAATGGTCGTATAGTGGATATACCAAGTTATCGTTGCAAACCCCGAGATATTATTACTACGAAGGATAAAGAAAGATCGAAAGCTCTGATTCAAAATTATCTTGTTTCATCCCCCCACGGGGAATTGCCAAACCATTTGACTATTGACTCCTTACAATATAAAGGATTTGTAAATCAAATAATAGATAGTAAATGGATCGGTCTGAAAATAAACGAGTTGTTGGTCGTAGAATATTATTCCCGTCAGACTTGATTCTAACGAAAAGAAAAAGCAAGGTTCATACCAATTTTTACTCCTTTCGCTGAAGTAAGAAGTAAATAGAGTAACCTGTGCCCTGTCTTATTCACGTATCAAAAAAGGATCGGCAATAGGATTCTTTTTCTTTTTTTCTTATTTTCAATAGAAATACGATATTTCTATTTGTATTTTAGCTATCACAGGGATGAATTAGGGCTAGAGAATCTCTATTCAATAAGGAAATGGAAATAAGGGTCTTACCGTTAGAATAATGATATCAATTTTTATTTGATTTGATACATTGTAGTCGTTAACGTTGATGAATGAAAAGAAACGGAGAGAGAGGGATTCGAACCCTCGGTAAACAAAAGTATACATAGCAGTTCCAATGCTACGCCTTGAACCACTCGGCCATCTCTCCTACATAATGTTATTCTTGACCAAAACCCGAATGAATAGCGAGTCCTTCATCTTAATTGTAGTACATGTATAACCGCCCGATGGTTCTATAATAAGAAATTTCTTTTCCAATTTCATATTTTATTTATCAACAACAACTTCTTTCATCATCTAACCTATGGAATTCATGAATCATCCGATGAATCTTTCTATTTCAATTGTAAGGTGTGTCACATACACGTTATGCAAACAAAAAGGATGTTTATTTGAATTTGATTTTATCATGGAATTATTATTCCATTCTTTTTTGGATCATAACCAAATCAAAACTTCTCGAGTTATCAAAATCCATAGGAAACTTGGTTATTCAACTTAGATGAAATAGTAATAGTCATTGGTATACTACGAAACTGGAATGAAATCTAATCTGATTCAAATATTTCATTTTATCTTTAAAAGGGGGACACCGCCTTTTTTCCAATTAGTCTGTTTTTATGTTATTTTGTACTGTACAATTCCTTTTTTTGTGGGATCGTTTTCCCCG